TACTGCCACGAATAAATTAAAACCTCGAGCTCGAGGGCGTAGTTTTACGATAAAAAGACCTACTTGCCATATAACTATTGTAGTGAAAGATATATCCTTAGATGAATATCTAGAGGTAGACTTTCTAGACTCTTTAAGATGCTCAAAAAAACTTAAATCAAAAAATAAGTATACACCTATGGCATATCATGATATGTATACTAATGGGGGGGTATGGGACAAAAAATAAATCCACTCGGTTTCAGACTTGGTACAACCCAAAGCCATCATTCCCTTTGGTTTACACAACCAAAAAATTATTCCGAAGGTCTACAAGAAGATCAAAAAATAAGAGATTTTATTAAGAATTATGTACAAAAAAATATGAAAATTCCCTCTGGCGTCGAGGGAATTGCACGTATAGAAATTCAAAAACGAATCGATCTGATCCAGGTCATTATATATATGGGATTCCCAAAGTTATTAATAGAAAATCGACCGGGAGGAATCGAAGAATTGCAGATGAATCTACAAAAAGAATTTCATTGTGTCAACCGAAAACTTAACATTACTATCACAAGAATTGCAAAACCTTACGGAAGCCCTAATATTCTTGCAGAATTTATAGCCGGCCAATTAAAAAATAGAGTTTCTTTTCGAAAAGCAATGAAAAAGGCTATTGAATTAACTGAACAAGCAGATACAAAAGGAATTCAAGTACAAATTTCAGGGCGTATCGACGGAAAAGAAATTGCGCGTGTCGAATGGATCAGAGAAGGCAGGGTTCCCCTCCAAACCATTCGAGCTAAAATAGATTATTGTTCTTATACAGTTCGAACTATATATGGAGTTTTAGGGATTAAAATTTGGATATTTATAGACGGGGAATAATAAAACTTTACTTGTCTTTCCCTTCGATCCAGTAATGGAACAAAAAAATAAAAATTCGTTCCTTTGTTTATGTTCAATCAAAACAAAATCAAAATGAACAATTCTAATTCTATAAGATTGAATAAAAATCCCTATTGAAATAATAGCTATGCTTAGTGTGCGACTCGTTGGTTTTTTAGGGTTATAGGATTAAATAAAAAAAAACCAGCCTTTTTTTGTATAAACAAATAACTATAGAACTAATAACCAACTCATCACTTCACATTATCTGGATCCAAAAAACCAGTCAAGATATGATATATTGGTCATATCACTGTAGCAACTGAAATCTTTTTTGCATAAACAAAAGAAAAATAAATCTGATTCTAAATTGTGAAGCGAAGAAGAAATATGTGGATAAACGGAAGGGTGAAAGAAGGGGAGAAAAAATAAAAACAACTATATAAAATTCCATCCAATATGTAAGGTTTATGAGTCATCTCATAAAAAAGCAATGTAATAAAGCATCAATCAATATGGATTCATAAAAAAGAAAACGAATCCGTTCATAGAACAAAAAAAAATAAGAGCTTCGAGCCAATAAAGACTAAGAAAATTGGCTCAAGAAAAAATTTCATTATGAGCTCCGTTGTAGAAATCAGACCTAACCATTAAGTAAGAAGCGATGGGAACGATGGAACCTGTGAATCCAAATCTATTGAAAACAGACTCATTGATCGGGATGGCGAAACAAACCAGAGACTAATTCCTTCATCTATTGGGAAAATAAAAGTCATGAGTTAACCCTACAATTAAAATAGCGACGAAAAGAGTCAATATTCGCCCGTGAAAACTTTATCTTCTTGGATTGATAATTTTTGCTCAATCCAATAGGATAAAAAGAAAAACAAAACAAATATTCGTTAGAACATAAAAAAAGAATATGATATTTAAAAATATAAAATAGAAATATTAATATGCTTAGTTAGCTAAAAAAGCAAGATATACAAATGAATAATAGACATTTTAAAAATTTTATTATTCGCGAGGAGCTGGATGAGAAGAAACTCTCATGTCCAGTTCTGTAGTAGAGATGGAATTCAGAACCAACCATCAACTATAACCCCAAAAGAACCAGATTCCGTAAACAACATAGAGGAAGAATGAAGGGAATATCTTATCGAGGTAATCATATTTCCTTCGGTAAATACGCTCTTCAGGCACTTGAACCTGCTTGGATCACGTCTAGACAAATAGAAGCAGGTCGACGAGCAATGACACGAAATGCACGCCGCGGTGGAAAAATATGGGTACGTATATTTCCAGACAAACCGGTTACAGTAAGACCCGCAGAAACACGTATGGGTTCGGGGAAAGGATCCCCTGAATATTGGGTAGCTGTTGTTAAACCAGGTCGAATACTTTATGAAATGGGTGGAGTAACAGAAAATATAGCCAGAAGGGCGATTTCAATAGCATCGTCCAAAATGCCTATACGAACTCAATTCATTATTTCGGGATAAAAAGAATCAAAAGAAAAAGGTCTTGGGGATAAAAAAACAATAACAGGTGCCGGTTTCTTTCTTTGGACAAACAATATTTCTTTTTTTTTTTTCTTCACTCTTTGCTTTGCATTGAAAGAATAGATTCTAAAAAAATGATATGATTCAACCCCAGACCCTTTTGAATGTAGCGGATAACAGCGGGGCTCGAGAATTGATGTGTATTCGAATCATAGGAGCTAGCAATCGTCGATATGCTCATATCGGTGACGTTATTGTTGCTGTGATCAAAGACGCAGTGCCAAATATGCCCCTAGCAAGATCAGAGGTGGTCAGAGCTGTAATTGTACGTACTTGTAAAGAACTCAAACGTGATAACGGTATGATAATACGATATGATGACAATGCTGCGGTTGTCATTGACCAAGAAGGAAACCCTAAAGGAACTCGAATTTTTGGTGCAATTGCCCGGGAATTGAGACAGTTAAATTTTACTAAAATAGTTTCATTAGCTCCGGAGGTATTATAAGGTCTTCTAAAATAAGATAATATCATTGGTTATAGTAAAGTATTTGAAAGAAAGAGATTAAGAAATATATTCAGAATTTTTAGTAGATTGTGTCTCACGCATATGCCTTTAATTTAAATTTAAATTCATAAACAAATAAGTAAAAAAAAACATGTTGATTATATCAAAATTGGGGAGCACCAATAAATTTAATTCACCATGGGTAGGGATATTATTGCTGACATAATAACTTCTATACGAAATGCTGATATGGATAGAAAAAGGGTGGTTCGAATAGCATATACTAATATCACTGAAAATATTGTTAAAATACTTTTACGAGAAGGTTTTATCGAAAACGTGAGAAAACATAAAGAAACCAAAAAAGATTTTTTGGTTTTAACCCTACGGCATAGAAGGAATAGGAAAAGGTCTTATATAAATTTTTTAAATTTAAAACGGATCAGCCGGCCTGGTCTCCGAATCTATTCGAACTACCGACGAATTCCTAGAATTTTAGGTGGGATGGGAATTGTAATTATTTCTACTTCTCGAGGTATAATGACAGACCGAGAGGCTCGACTAGAACGAATTGGTGGAGAAGTTTTGTGTTATATATGGTAATCCTTCTAATATACGAATTGGGTCCGAAACTTCTTATTTGTGAAAACAAAAAGAAAAGGGGCGGGTTGTCTAATATCGTTCCTCCTCCATCAATTGATATTTCAAGGAGACTTTACCTGGAATGAAAGAACAAAAATGGATTCATGAAGGTTTAATTACTGAATCCCTTCCCAACGGTATGTTCCGGATTCGCTTAGATAATCAAGATATGATTCTAGGTTATGTTTCGGGAAAGATCCGACGTAGTTTTATACGGATACTACCAGGCGATAGAGTTAAAATTGAAGTAAGTCGTTATGATTCAACCAGAGGACGTATAATTTATCGACTTCGCAATAAGGATTCGAAAGATTAGGTGTTTTTATCAACTTCAACATTCCTTTCGTGAGAAGATGATTCGAGATAAAAAATTCCAAGAAACCTATTTTCTTCCAAAAAATAGATTCAGAATTAAAATGAGGAATGCCAAATATGAAAATAAGAGCTTCTGTTCGTAAAATTTGTGAAAAATGTCGACTAATCCGTAGGCGGGGACGAATTATAGTAATTTGTTCCAACCCAAGACATAAACAAAGACAAGGATAATCAGACTTGTTAAAACACCCGATGTAAAAGTAAAAAAAAAAAAGGGAGGGGTCCTTTTTGACACGAAATGGATATATCCATATATCTCTGACTCATATTTATGAGATGAAAAAATGGCAAAAACTATACCGAGAATTGGTTCACGTAAGAATGGACGTATTGGTTCACGTAAGAATACACGGAGAATACCAAAGGGGGTTATTCATGTTCAAGCAAGTTTCAATAATACTATTGTGACTGTTACAGATGTACGGGGTCGAGTGGTTTCTTGGTCCTCTGCCGGTACTTGTGGATTCAAGGGTACAAGAAGGGGGACGCCCTTTGCTGCTCAAACCGCAGCAGGAAATGCTATTCGTACAGTAGTGGATCAAGGTATGCAACGAGCAGAAGTCATGATAAAAGGACCGGGTCTCGGAAGAGACGCGGCATTACGCGCTATTCGCAGAAGTGGTATACTATTAACTTTTGTGCGGGATGTAACCCCTATGCCACATAATGGCTGTAGACCTCCGAAAAAGCGACGTGTGTAGAAATAAAAATTGAATAGATTTCAAGATAAACAAGAGAAAAAAATGATTCAATTATTTGAATATTATTATGGTTCGAGAGAAAGTAACAGTATCTACTCGGACACTACAGTGGAAGTGTGTTGAATCAAAAGCAGACAATAAGCGTCTTTATTATGGACGCTTTATTCTGTCTCCACTTATGAAAGGTCAAGCTGACACAATTGGCATCGCGATGCGCAGAGCTTTGCTTGGAGAAATAGAAGGAACATGTATCACACGTGCAAAATCTGATAAAATACCACACGAGTATTCTACCCTAGTGGGTATTCAAGAATCGGTACATGACATTTTAATGAATTTGAAAGAAATTGTATTGAGAAGTAATCTATACGGAACTTGCGACGCCTCTATTTGTGTCAGGGG